ATCACCCAGTTAGAAGAAGAATCAGAAGAATATGATCACGAGCTACCAGAAGATCATGAAATTCGTACAAGAAAGGCCAAACGTGTAGTCATTTTTACTGCTAAGGAGCAGGATCTTGATCCTACTATTGTGAATCCTAGTACGTCCGCTGAACCAGAGGAAGTGGCTTTGATGCGTTTTTCACACCAATCAGACTTTCGGCGAGGTCTAATCAAAGGTTCTATGCGGTCTCAACGGCGTAAAATGGGTATTTGGCTACTCTATCAAGTACATGCAGATTCCCATCTTTTTTTGGACAAAATACAAAAATTCCCTTTTCTTTCTTTTTTGAATGATCTTTCTTTTTTGAATGATAATGATATCCCCTTTTTTTCTTTTGATGATATCTCCAGCGTGATTAACCGAATTTTTAGAAATTGGGGGCGGAAAGGGGAAGCATTCAAAACTCTCAAGGAAGAGTACGAGTTTAGAAAACAGCAAGAGCAAAAAGAAAGAGAACAAAGTTACAAAGAACTAGAAGAAAGTCAAAGAGAAAAAAGAGAGAACAAGATAAGAAGGGAGGAAGAGCAAACAGAGGTAGCAGAGAGCTGGGATAACTTTGAATATGCGCTAGTAATCAGAAGTTTGCTGTTATTAACTCACTCTTTTTGTAGAAAATATATTCTATTCCCTTCATCCATAATTGCAAAAAATCTCGGACGTATATTGCTATTGCAACGTCCTGAATGGTCTGAGGATTTCGAGGAATGGAAGAAAGAGATGCACATAATATGTACCTATAGCGGTCTTCCATTATCCGAAACAGAATTTCCGAGAGATTGGTTGGTGGACGGTATTCAGATAAAAATCTTATTTCCTTTCCGTTTGAAACCTTGGAAAAACGCGAAGCTAGGATACTCTGGGAAAGATCTAATGCAAAACAACAACGAAAACGAGGATCCTTGTTTTTTAACAGTTTGGGGACTGGAAACTGACCGTCCTTTTGGTTTCCCCCGAAAAGGACCTTCCTTTTTTAAACCCGTTTTCAAGGAACTCGGAAAAAAAATGAGAAAATTCCGAAAGGACTATTTGCGAGCTCAAATAGTTCTCGCAGGAAAAACAAAATCATTGGAAGAAGTTTCAAAAGAAACAAACAACCAGGTTCTCAAAAGTTTGATTTTTATAATAAGAATAAAAATAAGAATACAAAAAGAACTTTCAAAAGTCAATCCAATTCGATTATTTATTCGATTCTTTAGATTAAGAGAAGTAGAAGTATATGAATCGAGTGAAATTAAAGAAGAACAAGATTCCATAATCAGCAATCAGATAATTCACGAATCATGTAATCAAATTACATCTCCGAGTTGGAAAAATTCTTCAGTGACAGAACAAAAAAGGAAGGATCTCACTGATAGAAGAAGTACAATTCGAAATCAAATAGAAAGAATCACAAAAGAGAAAAAAAAAGGAACTCCAAGAATAAATAATCTTAGTCCTAACAAAACAAGTTCTAATGCTAAAAGATTCGAAAAATGGCAAATATTAAAAAGAAGAACTGCTGGATTAATCGCTAAATTACCCCTGTTTTTCAAATCTTTCATTCAAAGAATATACACAGATATCTTTGCATCTATCATGAATATTTCCAGAATGAATACAGAACTTTTTGTTGAATCAACAAAATCCATTTCTAATAATGAAGGAAAACAAGAAAAAATTAATAAAAAAAAGAAAAATCCAATTCCGTTGATTTCGACTATCCAAAACGCACTTGATTATATTAGGGATAGTCAAATAATTTCACAGTTATTTTATAACATATCCTGCGTGTCACAAGCATATGTATTTTACAAATTCTCACATCAACTTAGTAACTCGTATAAATCTGTTCTTCAACATGAAGGAAGCCCTTTTTTTCTTAAGCCTGAAATAAAGGCGCCTTTTGAAACACAAAGAATGGGTCATTCGAGTTATGAAATGAATCACTGGAAAACCTGGTTAAGAGGGTTAAGAGGACCTTATCAATATCAATGCGATTTCTCTCAGATCAGATGGTCTAGATTAATACCAGAAAAATGGCGAAATACAGCTCGTCGTATAGATAAAAATGAAAATGAAGATTTTAGCAAATGTTATTCAAAAGCAAAAGAAGAATTACAATTAATTTTTTCCAAAAAACAAAAAGAATTGGAAGTAGATTCATTATCTAATCAAAAAGAGAATTGTCTAAAAGACTATAGATATGATCTTTTATCATATCAATTTATTAATTATGAAAATAAAAGGGAATGCTATAGATCTCCGTTTCAAGGAAATACGAACCAAAAGATTTCTTATAAAACTAAAACGGCTAAAGAAACCCTTTTGGATATGCTTATGCTGAGGAACATCCGTATTAATAATTATCTAGGAAAGGTCCATAGTCTATATATGGAAAAAACGGCCCTTAGAAAGTATTTGGATTGGCAAATTCTCAATGGTTCTCTTAGACAAAAAGTCGATATTCAGGCGATTGATACCAATAGGAATCAAAAGACTCAAATTCGTACTAATAATTCTGAAATAATTCATAAAAAAGATCTTTTTGATCTTATGATTCCAGAAATCAATCCAACAAACTCAAACTCCGACAAAGGATTTTTTGATTGGATGGGAATGAATGAAAAAATGCTAAAGCATCCCATATCGAATGAGGAACTTTGGTTCTTCCCAGAATTTGTGTTACTTTATAATGCATATAAAACGAAACCTTGGTTTATACCAAGCAAATTACTTCTTTTAAATTGGAATAGAAATCAAAATAGTAGTAAGATCAATGACAAGGAAAAAGGAAGTTTTTTGATAGCATCGAAGCATCAAGATATTGAAGAAAATTATGCAAGATCAGACATGACAAAGAAAAAAGAAGACAAAACCAAGGTGGAAACAGAAATAGATTCCGTCCTGAGACATTATTTTCTTTTTCAATTGGACATGGACGAGATTTTGGATGACACAATGATCAATAATATCCAGATGTATTGTCTCCTGCTTAGACTGAAAGATCCAACAGAAGTGATTCTAGCCTCGGTCGAAAGGGAAGAACTGGGTATGGAGATCATGGCGGTTCATGATTTGACAGACTTCATGCAAGAGGAAGTATTCAGTATAGAACCCATTCCGCTGTCTGGAAAAAAAGATGGACAATTTCTTATGTATCAAACCATAGGTACTTCGTTGGTTCATAAGAGTAAGCAACCAACGAGTCCAAAATACCAAGAGCAAAGATATATTTCTAAGAATAATTTTGATGAAGCTATTTCAGCACATGACAGAATAAGTAGAAATAGAGACAAAAAGCATTTTGATTTACTTGTTCCTGAAAATATTTTATCGTTTAGACATCGTAGAAAATTCAGAATTCAAATTTCTTTGAATTCAAAGAATAGAAATGATGTAGATAGAAATCCAGTATTTTGGAACGGAAAGAACGTAAAAAACAGCAGACAAGTTTCACATGACAATAACCATCTTGATAGAGAGAAAAATCGATTTAAATTAATGAAATCAAAGCGCTTTCTTTGCCTTAATTCTCGATTAGAAGATTTAGCTTGTATGAATCGTTATTGGTTTGATACGAATAATGGCAGTCGTTTCAGTATGTTAAGACTACATCTTTATCCACGATTGAAAATTCCTGAATAATACACTTTTTCTATCTATCCTATACCCTATTTCAGATACCCTATATATAATATAGGGTATAGGATAGATAGAAAATATAGGGTATCTGAAAGCACAGAAATACACAGATCACATGTCTTGTCTCACATTTCATTCTAGTATCCAATATGAAATTGGATAATGTCTCAATTAGATCTCGAAATGAATCAACAGAACCTTCTTCATTTCTTCATTTTAGGTCTAAATTCTTCGATGCGAAAATGTACCAATCCTTTTCTATTCCTATCTAAATCCAATTTGAAAGTGGATTGATTGATTTGAATTCAGAAAATTAGCAGTTCATAAAGAAATTAGGATTAGATTATTGTATATACCACATTCAAATGAATGGCATTATTATTACTGATCGGTAAAATCCATATCTGTAAAAAGGGAAAGGAGCATTTTTTTTATGGTCAAAAATTCATTCATTTCGGTTATTTCTCAAAAAGAAAACGAAGAAAACAGAGGGTCTGTTGAATTTCAAGTATTCAGTTTCACCACTAAGATAAGGAGACTTACTTTACATTTGGAATTGCACAAAAAAGACTTTTCATCTCAGAGAGGTTTGCGAAAAATTTTGGGAAAACGTGAACGACTGCTGGCCTATTTGTCAAAAAAAAATAGAGGACGCTATAAAAAATTAATTGATGAGTTGGAGATTCGAGAAATAAAAACTCGTTAATTTGAAGCGTGATACCATTTAAGCTTCGTCGTTTACATTTTGATGAACTTCTTTTTAATTTCAGCAATGCATGGAAGAATGACCCGGGAAAAACTTATGATTGCACCAACTACAAGAAAAGACCTCATGATAGTCAATATGGGTCCCCACCACCCATCAATGCATGGTGTTCTTCGACTGATTGTTACTCTCGATGGTGAAGATGTTATTGACTGTGAACCAATATTGGGTTATTTACATAGAGGGATGGAAAAAATTGCAGAACATCGAACAATTATACAATATTTGCCTTATGTAACACGTTGGGATTATTTAGCTACTATGTTCACAGAAGCAATAACTGTAAATGGACCCGAACAGCTAGGAAATATTCAAGTACCTAAAAGAGCTAGCTATATCAGAGCTATTATGTTGGAGTTGAGTCGTATCGCTTCCCATTTATTATGGCTTGGCCCTTTTATGGCAGATATTGGAGCACAGACCCCTTTCTTCTATATTTTTCGAGAACGAGAATTGATATATGACCTATTCGAAGCTGCTACCGGTATGCGCATGATGCATAATTATTTTCGTATCGGAGGAGTAGCCGCTGATCTACCTCATGGCTGGATAGATAAATGTTTGGATTTTTGCGATTATTTTTTAACCGGAGTTGATGAATATCAAAAGCTTATTACACGAAATCCCATTTTTTTAGAACGAGTTGAAGACGTAGGCATTATTGGCGCAGAAGAAGCACTAAATTGGGGTTTATCAGGGCCAATGCTACGAGCTTCCGGAATACAATGGGATCTTCGTAAAGTTGATCGTTATGAGTGTTACGACGAATTTGATTGGGAGATTCAATGGCAAAAAGAGGGGGATTCGTTAGCTCGGTATTTAGTACGAATCAGTGAAATGAAAGAATCCATAAAAATTATCCAACAGGCTTTGGAAGGAATTCCAGGGGGACCCTATGAGAATTTAGAAATCCGACGCTTTGATAGAATAAACAACCCAGAGTGGAATGATTTTGACTATCGATTTATTAGTAAAAAACCTTCTCCAACTTTTGAATTGTCCAAGCAAGAACTTTATGTAAGAATCGAAGCACCAAAAGGAGAATTGGGCATTTTTCTGATAGGAGATCGGAGTGTTTTTCCTTGGAGATGGAAAATTCGACCACCCGGTTTTATCAACTTGCAAATTCTTCCTCAGTTAGTTAAAAGAATGAAATTGGCTGATATTATGACGATACTAGGTAGCATAGATATCATTATGGGAGAAGTTGATCGTTGAAATGATAATTGATACAACAGAACTACAAGCTATCAATTCTTTTTCCAGATTGGAATCCTTAAAAGAAGTCTATGGGATCATATGGATGCTTGTCCCTATTTTCACTCTTGTATTAGGAATTACACTGGGTGTACTAGTAATTGTTTGGCTAGAAAGAGAAATATCTGCAGGGATACAACAACGTATTGGACCCGAATACGCCGGGCCTTGGGGAATTCTTCAAGCTCTAGCAGATGGTACAAAACTACTTTTCAAAGAAAATCTTCTTCCATCTAGAGGAGATACTCGTTTATTCAGTATTGGTCCCTCCATAGCCGTTATATCCATTTTACTAAGTTATTCAGTAATTCCTTTTAGCTATCGCTTTATTCTAGCCGATCTTAGTATTGGTGTTTTTTTATGGATCGCCGTTTCAAGTCTTGCTCCCGTTGGACTTCTTATGTCGGGATATGGATCAAATAATAAATATTCCTTTTTAGGTGGATTAAGGGCTGCTGCTCAATCAATTAGTTACGAAATACCATTAACTCTATGTGTATTATCAATATCTCTACGTGTGATTCGCTGAGACATACAATTTCCCCTATATCTTTTCTTTTTAGCAAGAAAGTTAAATGAGTTGAATATCTATTGTTTTTGATTCATCATTGGGGTTGATCAACTAAACCAGATAGTTATATGAGTGAAATAAAACGGCTTCCAAATTTGCTGTTAAAGGAATTCAATCTCATTTCCTATGTACAAGAATTAAGTGAAAGTAAACATAAGCAGTCGAGACTGTTTCCCCCAAGATTGGTTGATTAGTCATCATGGCTTGAAGCGGGTTCAAAAAATCAACTGTATGGGGTTTTTACTATCTCGTACCATAGATGTATTACCCTACTGAGAGATTCTACTAAAAAATGAGTGGATGGTTAGGAAAACCAAGATACACAAAGGATTAGTAATGATACACAAAGGATTAGTAATGGAGATTCTGTAAATTATCCATCAGGATATTTCTTTATACAAAAGTAATTCGAATTGGGGCTTTAAGTTGGTAGAAATGATTAAGAAGTACTCCCCGCGATTTCAATCCAGAGTAGGTTCCTCTCCACCAATTAAGTAAATAACTATCAAGAACGAAGAAATCTTTTACTTTGGGTAATGTCCCTTTTTCTGAGAAAGGAGAATAGAAACGAAATCCAATTGAAAGACTAGAATTGCAAAAAAAAAAAGATCTCTTTTTTTTTTACTCGTAACTATTTCTATTTTTTATTTATAGAAATACAATTCTTGTTATGTAATGCAATGACTAATTCTTTTTCGTAATCGAAAATGATCGGTTGAAATTTCTATGTGATATTTCCCTAAAAAATCTTTTTTTTATTCAAGGCTAAAGTTATTAATCAACAAAGAAAAATAAAAATTATTAAAAGATGAGATGAATTCAGAAGCACTTTTTTATTATAAATCTAGCAGACAGAATTCCATTGGTCTAATTCTAGTCCTTAGGATAAGAGTTTGACTCTCTATCGATCCTACAAACATATCAAGCTAAATAATGTTAAAAGGTCCTTAGATTTATTTTTGACCTATGAGGAGCCGTATGAGGTGAAAATCTCATGTACGGTTCTGGAATAGCGACAGGAACAGTAATGTTATCATCGACTATGATTATCTAACAGTTCAAGTACAGTTGATATAGTTGAAGCGCAGGCAAAATATGGTTTTTGGGGGTGGAATTTTTGGCGTCAACCTATAGGGTTTATCGTTTTTCTAATTTCTTCTCTAGCGGAATGTGAAAGATTACCTTTTGATTTACCAGAAGCCGAAGAAGAATTAGTAGCAGGTTATCAAACCGAATATTCAGG